GCTGAAAAAAAAAGAAGACTAAGACTTGATTTTCATGAAAAAGCCCTTTATCGGATTTGAACCGATGACTTACGCCTTACCATGGCGTTACTCTACCACTGAGTTAAAAGGGCCCTATTCAATTCATGAATTAGCCATTTTATATTATGAGTCTACTACATATATACATATATGCAGTAGACTCATAATGGACAAAAAATTTGTATTTACCTAGAAAGTGGGTAAAATTTTTCTCGTTTTTACATTTTATGGCTTAGTGCGAGATAGTGATAGGCATATTATATTGCATCTCAACGATAAACGAAGCAATGAGTGAAAATGGAAGAAAATAAATGAAATGAAACTAAATGGGGTTTTACCTCCCCTACCCCTTTTTTCTGTCCGGCTAACCATTGCCTGAACTGAAGGAATCCTATACTTCCTTTCGTTATATCGAATAGTATGGGATGCTTCATTCATGAAGCATCAACCCCCCCAAAAAATGTTATGATTCTATAGAATCATAACATAGAAAGACTCTTCGGATCTAGCCATACCATTAGATTATATTGACAATTCCCCAAAACTGTTCATACTATCATCATAGTATGATGACGGTCGGGCGGATATGCCCCCATCGTCTAGTGGTTTAGGACATCTCTCTTTCAAGGAGGCAACGGGGATTCGACTTCCCCTGGGGGTAGGGTACTACAAAAGGAAGTTGATCATGGATTATCAATAAGCCTAGAATGAATTCTTCCTGGGTCGATGCCCGAGCGGTTAATGGGGACGGACTGTAAATTCGTTGGCGACATGTCTACGCTGGTTCAAATCCAGCTCGGCCCAAAAAATCACCGCTCCATGAGTATAATATAACCAATTTGTCCTACAGAAAAGAAATGCTTGATCTGCAGAAATGAAGGAAAAGGGTCAATTTTTTGCTCTATTTATATTTTTTTCTCATCTCATTGAAAGGTTGATTATCCACTTTTAACAATAAAAAAAAAGAATCACTAGTTACTAATAATCCGCGGCACTCTCGCTAAAGCCCGTGTTTATGTGGATATGATATCACTATATCATTCGTGTATCTGTTACGTTACAACATGACAATTCTTATGAAACCATAAGAATATGTATGCTATACACCTTGCTGGGATTGTAGTTCAATTGGTCAGAGCACCGCCCTGTCAAGGCGGAAGCTGCGGGTTCGAGCCCCGTCAGTCCCGAACTAGGATCCGATGAATTTCTCAATTCATTTCTCTATTTTTCGCGAAAGGGAAGAGGGGGAGCCGAATCGAATCCCCGGTGCGGGGAGGGGAATTTTTTTTCTTTTGTTTCGCATTTATCATCAGATAAATATAGGAATTTCCATTTCTTTTCCTAGTTCTTTCCCTAGTACTGATTGATAAGGGAGAGACATATGTCGATTGGTACAATCGGTAGTATTGCTATATTCAGTATTTTTTGTTCGAATATTTGATTTTTTATACTAAATCCTTTATTTTTCCATCTCACTTATACTGTTTGTATCTGTGTATGACCCAGACAATACCAGTCATATGATACCTCATAATTTTATGTACATAATTCTATGTATATGTATGTATTAAGTAGGGAAGTTGTATAAAGAAGATAGCTAATAGGTTATGTTATAGAAAAGAAAAAGTGGAAAAAGGGTATGAAAATCTAATGATTGATATGTATTTCTGATCAAATCAAAAATATCATTTTTGATTTAGTATGATAAAAGATCTTTCCTTTCTATGTTATACTACTACTATATTATTTACTATATTATTGAATTTTCGACGATGAATTGATTTGATAGATCAGAAATTGTTATTCATAATATTGATCTGATTCAGTATCATCGGGATGCAATTAATCCCGTTGAATTTGCAGGAGTCAAATTTATCATCTCTATGGGATTAGATCCCGAGTTATTGCGAAACAAAAGAAGATTAGATTATGGAAGTCAATATTCTCGCACTTATTGCTACTGCACTGTTCATTCTAGTTCCTACTGCTTTTTTACTTATCATCTATGTAAAAACAGTCAGCCAAAATGATTAATTTGAATGAAACTTGAATTATTATTAGTTCTTATCGATGATTCAAGAAATGAAAGAAAGGGATTCAAACTCTAAATCTTAAATGAAATGATTAGGCTGGAATCAGAAGTATCGTAGTAAGTATCTAAGCTGGTGTGGTAGAAAGAACTATATATATAGTTCTTTCTACCACACCAGCTATAGTATTGTTTTTATTATTATTATATATAGATCAAATTACAATATGTATGTACATATATTAGATGTACATATAGATAGCACTCTATTTCTTTTAGTTTGATTTCCCATCTCAAGAAGTCATTGATTGAACAATTAACGGATGATCCGCGGAGTTAAGTTATACAGTAACTTCTTCGGATTTGTAAAAGGAGTAGAGCAGACCCTGTCCATTTTTCATGCTTAAACATGAGATGAATCAAAAAAAGCATAAAAACTTTTCTAGTAGTCTAAAACAAATGTTAAATGTGTGATATGTGGATCGCTCAACAGAAGAAAGATCTAATTTTATTATGTGTCGGATCTCTTTGGCCAATCACTAATCGCTTCGTTTCCGATAGAAAGAAAATATGTATTGTCGTAATAGCAGAACGACTTTCTTTTAGAAAGGTAAAAGAAAAAGGGAAATAAATAAAGAAAAAAAATAGTATTAGTTTTTCTTATTGTAATATCCATAATTATGATAAGAGCTGATTCACTAAAATAGAATATTTAGGAAAAATTAGGTTGGAAAAAATCGCCTATCATGCATGGTAATCATTCATTACTGTATTCCAGTACAATTTGGAAGACATTTTTCTTTTTTTAGGGCTTCGCAAAATGATCAATAAAGAATTGATACGATTCGATTGAGCAATTAGTAGTGCCCAGCCCTAGAGTCCACCCCTTCCCCATACTACAAGTGAAAGGGAAAATGTAAAGACTACCATTAAAGCAGCCCAAGCAAGACTTACTATATCCATGTGAATTATGTCCTCTATTTCTATGAAGGAATTATTCTATTATTGATTAATAATCATAGCGGAATCAATGGCGCAGAGTCAAAATAGGTAAGACTATTTATTGATGAACCAATTCAATGAATACACTCGTAACAAGTTTCTATATTTTAGGGTTTCTGGTAAAATCAGGAAGCATTTAGTACAAATACGATGATACACACGCCTTTTCCTTGGAAATATCAAAGGAATGCTTCTATATGGAGCATGTAAGAATAGTAAGACCTATTGTTTGTTTTGATATTAATGCCTTTCCTTACTAAGCAAAAAGCATAAAAATATACCATCACGATAGATAACTATCTATCAGATACCTCTATTTCCTATTTGATCTAAGCTTACTGTCTTTCTTTCTGTGAAAGAATCAGGAGAACCCACCACCACTATTAATTAATACATTCTTTTTTTTTTCAATTTTAACCTTTACTCTTTTAATATAAGAGATCTTGTTATTATAGTCTTTCGTATAATCTCTTCTTCAATTCTAGTAGCAAAAACAGAGTGTCCCTTAGGAACCTTTGGATACCGAGATTTCCGACCTTAGTTCTGAATCCCGGAATTGACTCTCACCATTTATTTGATTTTTCAATTGAATCAAATAAATGGTGAGAGTCAATCATTAAATTAATAAGTGAGAGTTGCTTCATCCCTATTGATACCGATTTGGGCTACACCTAAATTTGGAGAAAAAAAAATGACAGTCTTTTAGAAAACCTACGCCATGGGTTATCAAAATCGAGTATTGACACGCCCACTTAGTCCTTTGCCTCTGCTTCTTGCGAAGCAATAATTCGTCGAATTAGATCGGCACAAGATAGGAAAGAAATACAAAATCTTTTGTTGATCAGGCGACACCCGGATTTGAACTGGGGATAAAGGATTTGCAGTCCCCCGCCTTACCACTTGGCCATGCCGCCAAATTCGGTCCAAAATGGATAAAAATATTATCTTAATTCTATTACTCACTCCTTTTTTTATCTTGAATACCATTGTACCTATCCTTTTCAAAAAAGAAATTCCTGTTTTTTATTGGATCTAGTTTAGATTCTTCTCTTCGATTGATTGTATCTTAAAATATACATCGCTTAAAAAAATCCCTTCTCTTTTCTATTGAGAGTAGAAAAAATGGATTTCTGGTCACAGACTGCAAAATTCAGGACAAATTGGAACCATTAACAATTTACTTTGAATTAGCGAACGATTCCTCCATTTTTATCTCCAATGAAATTTTGTTTCATTGAATGGCAAAAGAAAATCAAATTGATTTATGACTAATTTATGACTAATCAGTATTCATTTTTTTTTTCAATAATAAATCCTTTTCAATTTCAATTATAATAACATATATGTGTATATGTAAACCCCAGAACAGAAATTGTTACCCAGATACCAAACCTGATCTCTCTCTTATGTACATATCCCTATAGAGAATCCTCCTGTTTCAATTTTTCATTGAATATATTGAATAGAAAATACAAATTTTTATGGAGTGTGACTCATGTTGTCCCAAGTGAAATTACAATAAAAGATGTGATATATGGATAAAATGGATAGCCGTATCAGCATGTACTTAATAAAATAAATACAATAAATACTATTCTTATTATATTTTATATTTATATTACGCAATTCAATCATATTCTATAAATTCCACTGACTACCAAAAAGAATCCGCGAATTCTTTTTTGAACATGAAATTGAGTGTGTTAAAAAAAAGGAAACTCTATACTACTTCTGATTATTCTGTCTTTATCTCATTCATAGAGAGGAGATCGAATTTCGAACCCATTTCCTTTTTTTGGTACCCCATTGGATCGTAATATCATAATAATAGGTAGAAATTGGATCCATTTTGATATTCTATAACAAGAACAAGACTCCATAAGTGGAACTAACAGAATTTTTTTTCAGGAATATTTTATCAATTTATTTCTATTTGTACCTGTCGCAA